AGTAAAATGCCTGAAATTAAAGGGTTATCTTGATAGGATAAATAATGTATTTAATACTTTTACTATTAACTTCAATAAAATAAAATTATTTCCTAAAAAATCAAAATTTTTTGTGCTTTACACCAAAAGTTATAATTTATATATTTATCTTTAATTAATTTTCTTTACATTTTCAGTGTAATATTTTAATTATAAACTATAAAGATTAAATTAAAAATAATACTAATATTAATATTAATACAATTATTTTATTAAATCTATTAATATTAAACCATAGAGTAATTACAGCACTACTGTTTAACTCATTTTTAAGCCCACTAGGCCCCAGCATTTCTATTCATTTTCAATCTATTATTGTTATTTTTAAATAATTTTTATTAAAATACATAAATATTATTCTAGTAAGTCTGGTCATAAATCATATTTTAAAAAAAAAATCTAAGTTGAATGAAAATTTAAATTTTCATTCAAAGTAGAAAAACAAAATGTAGATTATAAATAACATAATTATAAGGCTTAAATATTTTGAAAAATATGAAATAAAAATAATTTTTTGGTTTAATAAAACTCTTCAAAATAAAAAATTCCCTGAAATTACTAAAATTAAAGTAAGTATAAAAATAGGGAAAATTATTGTTTTTTCAAATTTTAAATGGAAATATCTAATGGAAAAAATTCTTTTTAATACTATTAAATATAATAACCGAATTGAATATATAAAGGTAAAAACAATTCCAATTAAGAATATAAAAATTAATAATATATTATTAATTTTTAGAAAAAAGAATTCTAAAATTAAATCCTTTGAATAAAATCCTCCAATAAAGGGAAACCCTATTAGGGATAAAATTGAAATGAATATACATCTTGCTACTAAAGGCCTAACTTTTGAGAAACTTCCTAACATTCGAATATCTTGAATCCCATTTATAAAATGAATAATTAAACCAGCACATAAAAATAATATTGATTTAAAAATAGCATGTAAAATTAAATGTAAAAAAGCTATTTCTGTTATTCCTAATGATATAATAATTATTATTATTGACAATTGACTTAATGTAGAAAAAGCAATAATTTTTTTTAAATCTGTTTCAAAAAAAGCATTCAATCCAGATATTATTATTGTTAATAACGAAATTTTTATTAAAAAAATAGAATATACATTTATTCTAAATAAATAATTAAATCGGATTATCAAATATACCCCAGCAGTGACCAATGTTGATGAATGAACCAAAGAAGAAACTGGGGTAGGAGCAGCTATAGCTGCTGGTAATCATGCTGAGAATGGAATTTGAGCTCTTTTAGTCATAGCAGCTACAATAACAAAAAATCCTACGATTTTTTCTAAGTTATTTACTGAAATTAAATCAAAAGAGCCAAAATTAAATAAAAAAAAAATAGCCATGATTACTATTACATCTCCGACTCGATTGCTAATAATTGTCATTATCCCAGAATTATAAGAATTAACTCTTTGGTAAAAAATTACTAAACAATATGACACTAAACCAAGACCATCCCATCCTAAAATAATTATTAATATGTTAGGTATTAAAATTAAAATGATTATAGATAAAACAAATATTAAAACAATTAAACAAAAACAGTTTTTATTTTTATCTTCTTTTATATAACTATTTCTGTATAAAATTACTATCCTAGAAATAAATAAAACAATTGAAATAAATAAATTTCTTACTCAATCAAATAAAAAATAAAATTTAATATCTAAATTAGAGACTCACGATAAAAAATACTCAATAATTATAAAATTTTTATAAAAAATGTTAATTATAAAGTTATAGAAAAAAATAATTCTAAAAATTAATAGTATTAATCTTCATTGGATAAAAATTGTTTAATATATAAATATCTATAAATCCACAATTTATTATTTTTAAAATTTAAACTAATTAAACAAACTCATTTTGAAAAGAATTCAATTTTTACAAATCAAAAAATTATAGGAAATAAATGTAAAAATAATAAATAGTATTCACGAATATTAATATTTGCACATCTTCATGAAATTCATCCTTCACCATGGTTTAAATATCTATATATATAGATAGAATAACAAGCTCTTATAAAAATAAGAATTATAATAGGAATTATAAATAGTATTCTTAATTTTAAAATTCTTAAACATAAAAACAACTCCCCAAATAAATTTATTGTTAAAGGAGCAGATATATTAACAATTGAAAATAAAAATCATCATAAAGATAAAGATGGAAAAATTTTTATTAATCCCTTAACTAAAATTATACTTCGTGTGTAAAATCGCTCATAAATAAAATTAGCCAAACAGAATATACCTGACCTGCATAAACCATGCCCAATTATTAAAAGTAAAGACCCATAGGAACTTAAAAAAAGAAAATTAATTGAACCCGAAAAAACAACTCCTATATGACAAACAGAAGAATAAGCAATAAGAGATTTCATATCTACTTGAAACAAACAATAAATTCTTACTATTACACTTCCTCAAATTGATACAATTATTAATAAATAACTTATTCTTAAAATTTCAATAAAATAAAAATGTTTAAATCGAAAAAGCCCATAAATTCCTAATTTTAATAAAACACCTGCTAAAATTATAGATCCTGCAATAGGGGCCTCTACATGAGCTTTTGGTAGTCATAAATGTATAAAAAATACAGGAATTTTAACTAAAAATCCTATAATTATTAGTAAGAAAAATCCTCCTATTTGAATTTCTTGCCATATCAAGTATATATATATAAGAGAAGTTTTTTTAAAAATTAAAATTATTACTAGTATAGGGAGAGACCCAAACAATGTGTATATTAATATATAAAATCCAGCCTGAAGACGTTCAGGCTGGGAACCTCATCCAAAAATTATTATAATAATGGGGAATAATACAGATTCAAAAAAAAAGTAAAAAAATAGTAAATTTATTACTCTGAAGCATAAAATTAATAAAAATATTATTAAAACCAAATAAAAAGTAAAATTTTTGTTATCTCTAACCTGGTTATATTTTCTTGCTATTATTATTAATAAAGAAATTCAAATAGTTAATAAAATTATTATTACTCTTATTAAGTCAACTCCAAAAATTGGTGAAATAAGTTCAAAATTTGAGTATAAAATTATTATTGTTAAAACAAAAGAGGATAAAATTAAAATTATTAATTGATTTGAATTTAAAACTGAAAACAAGCATAAAATTATAAAAAATATTAAAATTATTTTTAACATTTAATTAAATTAAATGAATTAGTTAATTCATTTCCATAATAAAATCTTATTATTACTAATAATCTCAAACCCAAAGATGCCTCACAAACAATTGTTACTAAAAATATAAAAATATTTATAATTCTTAGCATAAAAGAATTATAAAAAAACATAATTATTAAAGATAAATATATAAATTCAATTCTTATTAATAATAGCATTAAATGCAAACGATTCAAAATAAAGGAAAAAATTCCAATTAAATAAATAAAAAATATTCTTATTAACATAAGTTAAAATAATTTATTTTTAAAATATTGGTTTTGTAAACCAAATTTGGTTATTCCTTTTAACATCAGAAAAGAAAATTCTCCTTAAATCTCCAAAATTTTTATACTTTATATACTATTTTCTGAATATTTTAATACTTTTATTATTATCTGTAACGTTCATAGTTATATCTCATCCCATAATAATATTAATATCAGTTATTTTATTAACATTATTTATTGCAATTTCTTTTTATTATTTAATACAAATATCAATTATTCCTTTAATTATAATTTTGTTAATTTTGGGCGGAATATTAATTATTTTTATATACATAGTGAGATTAACTCCTAACAATAAAATTTCATTTAATAATAAAACTTTATTTATTTTAAGTTTAATATTTATTTTATTTCCTGGAAATAAAATAATTTTTATAAATTTAGAAACAATAATTTTAAGAAAAATTTTTTTTTTTAATTTTGCAAATTTAATTTTATTAATAATAATTTACTTAATTTTATGCCTTACAGTCGTAATGAAATTAACAAATTCCTCAATAATTCCAATAAAAATAACTTATGGTATTCCAGTTAATAAATTCAATAAAAAATTTACCTACACCTTCAAATATTTCTTATATGTGAAATTTTGGCTCTTTATTAGGGATATGTTTAATAATTCAAATTTTATCAGGTTTATTTTTAGCCATAAACTTTTCAAGAGACATTTCTACTGCATTTTCAATAATTTCTCATATTCAACGAGATGTTAATTTTGGTTGATTAATTCGATCAATTCATGCTAATGGAGCATCTATGTTTTTTTTATTTATATTCACCCATATTGGCCGGGGTATTTTTTATTCTTCATTCCATTTCATTAAAGTATGAATTTCAGGAATTATAATTATTTTAATTCTAATAGCTACAGCCTTTTTAGGCTATATTCTTCCATGAGGACAAATATCATTTTGGGGGGCAACAGTTATTACTAATCTGATTTCAGCAATTCCTTATGTAGGCCAAACAATTACTTATTGAATTTGAGGAGGATTTTCAGTAGATAATAATACTCTAATTCGATTTTTTTCTCTTCATTTTCTTCTTCCCTTTATTTTATTATTTATAGTAATAATCCACATTTTATTAATTCACGAAAAAGGATCATCAAACCCTTTAGGAATTACATTAAATATTGATAAAATTCCATTTCATTCTTATTTTTCAATTAAGGATATTCTTGGGATTATAATTTCTTTATTTATTTTTATAATTATTGTTCTTCAATATCCCTATATTTTGATAGATGCAGAAAATTTTAATATGGCTAATCCTATAATTACTCCACCTCATATCCAGCCAGAATGATATTTTCTATTTGCTTATGCCATTCTTCGCTCAATTCCTAATAAATTAGGCGGAGTCATTGCCCTGCTTATATCAATTATAATTATTGGCTCATTTTCTTGAACTATAAAAAATAAATTTTCTTCCTCTTATTTTAATTTTTTAAAAAAAATTATATTTTGAACATTTGTAAATATTTTCATAATATTAACCTTCCTAGGGGCAATGCCAATTGAATTCCCTTATGAATTCATAAGGCAAATTATTACAATTTTATATTTTTCATTTTTTATTCTTATGCCAATTATTTAGACTTTTTAACTATACAAGTATATATTTTGAAAATATAAAAAAGAGTAGCATCTCTATTAGTCTTTAATTTTTTCAATTGAATAAAAAATTCATAAATAAATTCTAAATTTATTGCATTTAGTTCTGCCAAATTGAAAAAACCTGCAATTTTTTTAAATATTTTATTATTATAAAGTAATAAAATTAAATACGCCAAAACTCATGTCTATCGGTTATCTCGATATATAAAAGGAGGAATATGCAAAACTTTAATAGCCGTATTTGACCGGATTTAAATTTTTTCTGATTTAGAGCAAAATGAGACCATCTATTTTTCTCTCCGAATTTATTAATTAATAGATGTGGCTAAACTAGGATGACCCCTTGTTACATCTAGACAGGCCATTAAATGTGATCAGTATTCAGTGCCCCTTATTTTAAATAGATGTAATCATACTTTGCAATAAAATCTTACTTTAATTAAACTGCAAATTTAATTTTGAATAAAAATTCTAAGATTTATAAAAAATAAAGTAAGCTAAATTATAAGCTAGTGGGTTCATACCCCAAAAATGATTATTTCCTTTATTAATTTTTTTTAAAAATTTAATAAAATGAATAATTATAATAACTATTATAGTTACAATTTCATCAAATTTTTGATTTATTTTTTGAATTATAATAGAAATAAATATAATAATATTTATTATTATTATAAAAAATAATAAAATGGAAAATTGTTTTTCAATAATTATATATTTTATTGTCCAATCTTTTTCATCAATTTTATTTTTTATAGGAGCATCATTTTCATCTATTAACACGACCTTTTTGATTGAATTTTTTATAAATCTTTCAATTCTTATTAAATTAGCAATAATTCCATTCCATTATTGATTGATTTCAATTAGAGAAATTTTAGATTTTAACTCATTTTTAATTATTTTATCAGCACAGAAAATTATCCCACTTTTTATTTTAACTAAAATTAAAATAGAAATTTCTTTTTTTATTAGTTTAATTTCTTTAATATTTAGATCCGTTATAGCCTTTAATTTAAAAATATTTAAAAAAATTCTTATTTTTTCGTCTATTTCCCATCAAAGATGAATAATTATTTTAATTTTTTTTTCTAGAAATTTTTGAATTTCTTATATGGCAATTTATTTTATTATAATTAATTCAATTATTGAAATTTTAAAAAAAAATAATTCTAATTCAATAAACAATTTATTTTTAAAAAAAATATCAATAAATGAAAAAATAAGAATATTTTTATCAATAATATCCCTGGGAGGTATACCTCCCTTTGTTGGATTTTTCATCAAATTTTTGGCATTACTAATTTTAATTAAAAGTTCAAAAATTATTTTAGCTATTCTTATTGTAACCTCACTAATTAATATTTTTATTTATATTCGCTTAATAACACCAATTTTAATATCCATAAACAAATACATAATTTCTTTTAATTTTTTTAAAAAAATTAAAAGATATTCTATTAATTTACTAACCATTTTAACTTTAATTATATTTAATATAATAATTTAAGATTTTAAGTTAAAAAAACTATTTACCTTCAAAGTAAAAATTATTGAGTATAAATCTTAGTAAAAGGTTATAAACCATAAATAAATTTACAATTTACCGCCTAAACTTCAGCCATTTTACCGCGATGAATATTTTCCACAAATCATAAAGACATTGGCACTATATATTTAATTTTTGGCACTTGAGCCGGAATATTAGGATTAAGAATAAGAATTCTTATTCGTATAGAATTAGGTCAACCAGGGACATTAATTGGAAATGATCAAATTTACAATGTAATTGTAACTGCTCATGCATTTATTATAATTTTTTTTATAGTCATGCCTATAATAATTGGGGGATTTGGAAATTGGTTAGTTCCAATAATATTAGGAGCTCCAGATATGGCTTTTCCTCGAATAAATAATATAAGATTTTGGTTACTACCACCATCATTATTTTTATTAATTAACTCATCTTTAGTTGAAAGAGGTGCAGGGACAGGGTGAACTGTCTACCCTCCTTTATCTTCTAATCTTTCTCACTATGGGCCATCTGTAGACATAGCAATTTTCTCTCTACATCTAGCTGGTGCCTCTTCAATTTTAGGGGCTATTAATTTCATTACTACTATTATTAATATACGTTCTTTGGGAATAACATTAGAACGAATACCGTTATTTGTTTGATCTGTATTAATTACAGCAATCCTACTTTTATTGTCATTACCGGTATTAGCTGGTGCTATTACAATATTGTTAACAGATCGCAATTTTAATACCTCATTTTTTGACCCATCAGGGGGCGGAGACCCAATTTTATATCAACATTTATTCTGATTTTTTGGCCACCCAGAAGTTTATATTCTAATTTTACCTGGGTTTGGAATAATTTCTCAAATTATTTGTTTCCATACAGGGAAAAAAGAACCATTTGGAAACTTAGGGATAATTTATGCCATATCGGCTATTGGCTTATTAGGATTTATTGTGTGAGCACACCACATATTTACAGTAGGGATAGATATTGATACCCGAGCTTACTTTACTTCAGCAACAATAATTATTGCCGTCCCAACAGGGATTAAAATTTTCAGTTGATTAGCTACTCTTCACGGTACAAATCTTAAATTTAATACTCCAATTTTATGAGCTTTAGGATTTGTATTTTTATTTACTGTAGGGGGATTAACAGGCATTATACTGGCCAATTCTTCTATTGACATTATTCTTCATGACACCTATTACGTAGTAGCTCATTTCCACTATGTTCTTTCTATAGGGGCAGTATTTGCTATTATAGGTGCAATTATTCATTGATTTCCACTATTATTTGGGTTAAATTTTAATTCAATTCTAACAAAAAGTCAATTCTTTATTACTTTCATTGGAGTCAATATAACATTTTTTCCACAACATTTCCTGGGACTAAGTGGTATACCACGACGGTATTCAGATTACCCTGATTTTTTTTCTAAATGAAATATACTCTCCTCAGTAGGGTCAATTATTAGTTTAATCGGAGTAAATTTAATAATTTTTATTATTTGATTAGCAATTATTGAGAAAAAAAAGATAATTTTTTCACAATTTACAAATTCTTCTATTGAATGAATACTAAATTTTCCCCCGTCAGAACACACATTTAACCAAAATAATATTATTTTAAAATAAACTAATGATAACCTGATCTTTAATTTCGTTCCCAGACAGAACTTCACCAATTATAGAACAAATAGTATTTTTTCATGACCATTCTATAATAATTATTTTAATAATTACTATTATTACTATTTATATATTGGCTAATATTATAATTAATAAAATAACCAGCCGGTCCATAATAGAAGGGCAAGAAATTGAAATTATTTGAACAATCATTCCAGCAGTTACCTTAATTTTTATTGCTTTACCATCCCTTCATTTATTATATTTAACAGATGAAATATTTTCATCTCAAATAACTGTCAAAATTATTGGGCATCAATGATACTGATCTTATGAATATTCTGATTTTAATAAAGAATTTGATTCTTTTATAATCCCAGCAAGAGATATAATTCAAAATTCATTCCGACTTTTAGACACAGACAACAATTTAGTAATACCATTTAACACAACCATTAAATTTTTAATTTCATCAGCTGATGTAATTCATTCATGAACAGTCCCATCATTAGGTATTAAAATAGATGCAGTACCAGGACGATTAAATCAGGCATTTTCATTTTCTAAACGACCAGGCATATTTTTTGGCCAATGTTCAGAAATCTGTGGGGCTAACCACAGATTTATACCAATTTCGCTAGAAATAGTAAATATAAATAACTTTATTAAATTTATTTCCTCTTAATCATTGAATGGCTGAAATTTTTAAGCAATGGTCTCTTAAACCAAACTATAGTATATTACTTTCAATGGAAAAACTAGTTAAATTTTAAAAATAACAAAAGAATGTCATTCTTTAATTACTAAAAGTGTTTTTTAATTCCTCAACTTTTTCCAATAAACTGAATAATAATTACTTTATTAATTTCAATAATTCTTCTTTTTATTATAATTAAAATGTTTTTTATTAAAAATGTAAAAACAAATAAAACAACAAATAATAATTCATTAAAAAATAATTTTATATTCAAATGATAAATAACTTATTTTCAATTTTTGACCCATCAACTTCCAATTTATTTTCAATAAATTGATTAGTGCTACCTCTTTCGATAATTTTATTTCCTGCTTTATACTGAATTTCTTCTTCTTTATTTGTTATTTCTTGAAAAATTCTCCTAAAAAAATTTTTTCAAGAAATAACAAATAATCTTAAATTATCTAAACACAAAAACATTTTATTGTTTTGTTCTATTTTTATTATTATTCTTTTTTCTAACCTTATTGGGTTGATTCCTTATGTATTTACTAGTTCTAGACATTTGGTATTTACTATATATTTTGCTTTTCCTTTTTGAATAAGTATAATAATTTTTATACTTTTAAACAAAATAAATAAATTAATATCCCACTTAGTTCCATTAGGTTCTCCTATTTTCTTAAGTTCTTTTATGGTTTTAATTGAAACAGTAAGAAATTTAATTCGCCCTGTTACTCTCTCTGTTCGATTAATAGCTAATATAATTAGAGGACATTTATTAATTCATTTGTTGTCATCCCTTTCTATAATTAGAAATTTTATAATATTTATTTCTTTGCCTATTATAATTATGTTAATAATTTTAGAAACTGCTGTAGCAATTATTCAGGGGTTTGTTTTTGTAACTTTAGTTTCTTTATATATTAATGAAGTTTAACTTATGATATTTCACCCATTTCATATAGTAGAAAAAAGACCTTGACCTTTAACAAGGTCAATTTCAGCACTTTGTTTAACTTTAGGTTTTGTTAATTATTTTAACAATTTTAATTATATTTTATCTTTGTTAGCTTTAATTATTCTAATTTTATCTTCTTTTCAATGATGACGAGATATTTCTCGGGAGGCCTCCCTTCAAGGATTTCACACAAATTTAGTTTTAAAAGGGTTAAAAATGGGAATAATTTTATTTATTCTATCTGAAGTATTTTTTTTTGTTTCTTTTTTTTGGGCTTTTTTCCACAGAAGATTATCTCCTAATATTGAAATTGGTTCTTTGTGACCCCCTAAAAATATTTTACCCTTTAACCCATTTGAAATCCCCCTTTTAAATTCAACAATTTTAATTTCTTCAGGAATTTCAGTAACTTGAAGGCATCATTCTATTATAATAGGAAAATTAAATAATTCATTATTATCTTTAAAAATTACTGTTATATTAGGAATTTTATTTACCATTTTTCAAATATTTGAATATTTTCAAGCTCAATTTTCAATCTCAGACGGAATTTTTGGTTCTACTTTTTTTTTAACAACTGGTTTTCATGGAATCCATGTAATTATTGGAACCATTTTTTTAATTGTTTCGTACAAACGAATTAAAAATAATTTTATTTCTTCTGAGCATTTTTTTGGGTTTGAAGCTTCAGCATGATATTGACATTTTGTTGATGTAGTATGGTTATTTTTATTTACATTTATATATTGATGAATCTATTATTTAATTAGTATAAATTAGTACATTTAATTTCCAATTAAAAAGTTTTTTTAAAATTAAATAATTATAATTATTTTTTCAATAGTTATTATAATTCCTTTAATTATTTTTATTTTATTTTATTTTATTAATTTCAAAAATTTGAAAAGAAAAGAAAAATTATCGCCATTTGAATGTGGATTTGACCCCTTTTCTTTTTCTCGTGTTCCATTTTCATTAAAATTTTTTTTTATTGGAATTATTTTTTTAATTTTTGATGTAGAAATTATTATCATTCTCCCATTTCCTTTATTTTTAAATTTTAATTTTTCATTGTTTATAAGATTCCTTTTGATTAATTTAATTATTTTTTTTGGTTTAATTTATGAATGAAAATTAGGGATGATTGACTGACTAAAATAGAGAAGTATTTAAAAAATAAAATCTAACTTGCATTTAGAAATTGTCTTTGACCTTTTCTGTTTTTAAAATAAAGCAATAAATTGCATTCAGTTTCGGCCTGGACTTAGAAAATTTCTATTTTTTAATAGAAGCCAAAATAGAGGCAGTTCACTGTTAATGAATTTATTGATTTTCCTATTAAATTAAAAATAAGATTAAAAAGTTTAGGCTTCTAACCTAAAATTAATGAATTTCATTTAATCTTTAAATTTTTAAGTGGTGTAATAAACACCTGACATTTTCGTTGTTAAATTCTTTTAAAGCTTAAATACAACTCCAAAAATTGATGCAAAAAGTGTTGAATATATAATATATAAAAAAAGTAATAAAAAAAATTATAATAGTTTGGGGCAAAATTACTTTTCAAGCTATTATTATTAATTTGTCATAACGAAATCGGACAAAAGTTCCACGGATTAAAATAAAGATTATTATTAATAATACCACAGTAAAATTAAAAAAAAATTTAAAGCCAAAAAATAAATAATTTGTTAAAAGCCTAATGGCCATAATTATTCCATATTCTGATATAAAAATAATGGCAAAAAGTCATGATCCATATTCAATATTGAATCCTGAAACTAACTCAGACTCTGCTTCTGAAAGATCAAAAGGGGTTCGGTTAGTTTCAGCTAAACAAATTAATATTCAAATTAGAAATAGAAATGAAAAACTGAAAATTATTATTAAATTTTCTTGAATTTTAATTAAAAATTTAAATCTATATGATTGGCTAATAATACAAACTCTAATTAATATTATTGCTATTCTTACTTCATAGGAAATAACCTGGGCAAATCCTCGAAATGCCCCAATCAAAGAATATTTAGAATTTGAAGATCACCCCCCTCATAAAATTGTGTACCCGGCTATTCTTGAAATGCATAAAAAATAAATAATTCCTATATTTAATCTCAAAATGTTTCTTCTAAAAATAAAAATTATTCAAATTATTATTATAAGAAAAATTCTTAAAATAGGAGAAATTATATGAATTATTAAATTTATATAAAATATTATATTTATTTCTTTTCTAAAAAGTTTTAAAGCGTCACTAAAAGGCTGTAAAATTCCTGTAATTCCTGCTTTGTTAGGCCCTTTACGAATATGACAATAACCTAAAATTTTCCGCTCCAAAAGAGTAAAAAAAGCTACTCTAATTAATATTACAATTAATAAAATTAAAAAGTTTAAAAAGTTTAAAATTATTAAAGGAATTTATCATAAAGGAAGCTTAAATTCCTCACATTTGTATCTGTCACTTTAATAACTCCAAAAATTGATGCAAAAAGTGTTGATATCTTTAAAAAAATTTTTTTTTAAAATTCCTTTCGTACTATTTAAAATTTAACTTTAAATTAAGATAGAAACCAACCTGATTCACATCGGTCTAAACTCAGATCATGTAGGATTTTAAAAGTTGAACAAACTTCTATTTTTAACTTCTTCATTAAAATAGAATCCTAATCCAACATCGAGGTCGCAAACTATTTTATCTATAAGATCTATCCAAAATTATTACGCTGTTATCCCTAGAGTATTTTATTCAAATTATCATTATTAATGGGTCATTTTTTAACTTTTTAAAGTTAAAAATATTTTTAAATCGCCCCAATTAAATATAAATAAATTTATATAAAAACATATTTATATCAAAATTCATAGGGTCTTCTTGTCCTTAATTAAAATTATTGTTTCTTCACAAATAAAAATAATTTCAATTATTAAATTTAAGAAAGTAATTAATTGAAAGTCCATTCTTTTAGCACTCAATTAAAGTCTTATTACAATACCTTTGTATAGTCAAAATACTACAGCAATTTAATTAATTCATTGAGCAGGATTTATATTTAATAAAATCTAAATACATTGTTTTTATTAAACAGTCAAAAAATTATTTTGCCTAATTCCTTAAATTTATTTTGCAATTACATTTACATGTTAATTTATATTTAACTTTAAAACTTTTACTTATACTTTCATTTTTAAAAATTAAAAAAATTTTTAATTTTAAAATAAAATATTATTTTATTAAAAAAATGTAATTTTTATTACTTATAACAGTATAAGAAAAATTATATTTCTTCTTAATTAGTTTTATTTAAATTATATATAATTTTATACCAAGCTTATCCCAAGTATAATTACTTATAAAAGTATTAAATAAACATATATTTATAAGACAATTTTTAATTTTTTTAAAAAATTAGATATCCTCAACTTTGAAAAGAATTTCACTTCTATTAATTAATTAATATTTATTTTGAAACATAAATAAATTTAAAAAATAGATCAGTTAATTTCGAAAAAAATAAAATTTTATTTTTTTTTAAAAGCCCCTTATGCTAAAGGTACAAAATAATTTACTTTTAAAAGTAAAATTCAATTCCTTTTCAGTTTTTAAAAGTCTTTCTTTTGTTTTTAAAAAATGTTTTTTGAAAAATACTAAAAATGGTTAAAAACAAAATTTTCATTGTAAATGAAACATCTAATGATTTCATTTTTAAAACACTTTCCAGTACTTTAACTTTGTTACGACTTATCTTCATAAAAGAGCGACGGGCGATATGTACATATTTTAGAGCTTAATTCAAATTTCCATTCTATTGAAATTTTACTTTCAAATCCTAATTTATATTTAATGATTTAAATAACTTAAAAGAAATGTAATTCACTTCATTCTAAAATTTTTGCTGCACCTTGACTTAATTTTTTTTAATTTTAAATTTTAAAAATAAATAATAATTATAATTTATTATTTTAATAGTGGTATACAAACTGCTTAACTAATTTTAGTAAGATTTAGGTGTTTTATCCATTAAAGAGCAAATTCCTCTGAAAAGCTTAAAATACCGCCATAATTTTTTGTTTTCATACATTATATATACTAACAATATTAATCTCTTAATAATAGGGTATCTAATCCTAGTTTATTATAGAATTTACATTTTATTTTTTTTTAATAAAAATTATATAAATTTCACCTTATTATAATTAAAACAATTGTTTTTAAAAATTTAAATTATTATATAAAAAATATCTCTTTTTGTATAACCGCTGTTGCTGGCACAAAATTAACTAGAGTTTTATCTAAATCTCAATAATCTTAATTTATTAAATAAATTTTAACTTCTAAAAAATTAAAATTTATTTAATTTATAAAGAATTTAGAATGAAATTTTCACTTAACCAAATCTAATTATCACCGAGGAATTTTTTTCTTAAACATTGTAATCTTACTACAAGAAATTAAATTCGCCAAAACTCATGTCTATCGGTTATCTCGATATATAAAAGGAGGAATATGCAAAACTTTAATAGCCGTATTTGACCGGATTTAAATTTTTTCTGATTTAGAGCAAAATGAGACCATCTATTTTTCTCTCCGAATTTATTAATTAATAGATGTGGCTAAACTAGGATGACCCCTTGTTACATCTAGACAGGCCATTAAATGTGATCAGTATTCAGTGCCCCTTATTTTAAATAGATGTAATCATACTTGGCGTTA